TTGGCAATATGTCTACGCTGGTTCAAATCCAGCTCGGCCCAATAAACCGCATCAATCTACCATGAGAAAATCCCTTGTCCTTTAGAAAGACCCCATACGAAGATAAAAAAGAATCAAAATTTCTGCCAGATCCCTTATTTCCCTGGGATTGTAGTTCAATCGGTTAGAGCACCGCCCTGTCAAGGCGGAAGCTGCGGGTTCGAGCCCCGCCAGTCCCGACGGATCCAATAAATACAAAAATCCATTTTTCCCTTTCTATGAACTAGTAAAGAATGTCAAGGGGTATACTTGCATTCCCAAAGCAAAAAGGAGTCTTGATTTCTTTTTTTTTTTTTCCTATTTTTCCATCTCGCTTTTTTTGTTTGTTAGGTTCGGAACTCTGATGATCCTTCATCAGAAGATTCTCCAAGGAAGACGCAAAGGTGGGTTATAGAAAAAACAAGGAAACGGATGATAAATATCATTTCAGAGTAATTGAGTTAGGAATCAAAATTTTGATTCGGTATGGATAAAAGAACTTCCTATGTTATACTATTCAAGTCTTGACGACGGGTTGATTTGATAGATCAGATATTGTTATTCATGATAGTGATCCGGTTCAAGATCATCGAGAGGTAATTCATCCATTGAATTTACAGACGATAGACGAAAGATTTATCATCTCTAGGGGATTAAATCCCGAGTTATTGCGAAGTAAAAAACCAATGAGATTATGGAAGTAAATATTCTTGCATTTATTGCTACTGCACTATTCATTCTAGTTCCTACCGCCTTTCTACTTATCATTTACGTAAAAACAGTCAGTCAAAATGATTAATTCGATTGAATTTTCAAATGAATTTGAATCAAACTTTCCTTCCAAGTTCTTATCAAAAATTTACGAAGTAAAATGAAAGGGGTCCAATTTCACGTCTTAACTTAAATGAAATGAGCACACTAGAATCGGAAATTATCTAAGAGATAGATAGTATGGTAGAAAAATTCATTTTTCTACCATACTATCTATCTCTTAGTCTATAAAGCTGTAATCTAGAATAAAGATAAACGCTTAAGTTTCTATATATCAATCTACAATATTCTCTTCCTATATGTGTATATTAATTCCATTTCCATATCAATATATTCCATATATTCTATGGAATTGACATAAGACCCAATTTGCTACATCTATTTGTTCCGCTCAATCTGAAATAATTCTTATTTTAGGATTCTAATTCCTTTCCTTTTACTAATAAGTAAGGGGAAACCTCGCCTATTTAAAATATTTTTAACGCCATATGAAATAAGGCGATAAAGCCTAAACCGCCTTTCTAAAATTCGAATAGAAACCAAAGGGTAAATGCCCGATATGTAACCCGCCCGAGGCAAGATCTTATTAGTGCCCAGTCTCTCCTTAAACAACCACTATCTCGATATCATTTCTGATAGAAAGTGTGTATACGCTTAACAAAACGACTTCTTTTTTGAAGAGTCAAGAGGGAAATAAATAAAAAAAGAAAAACTTCCTTAGTATCCGTCTATAAAGATAGTAAGAGCCCATTCCCGTTGATTGAAATAGAAAATTTCGGAAGAATTTTAGGTTGGAATAAATTTCCAATCATCTGAATCCCTTTCTTTTCGAAGTACAAAGACGGGAGAAATATCTCTTGGATTGAAAGAGTATGATTCCTATCATAGATTACTCCATTGGAATCCAATGGGATTCCAAATTCAGAGTTTTGATTTTAAATAGTTCAAAGTGCGTTGCAGAACGATCTATAAAACAAGCGGGTTTGATTCCTGAACTCGATTAGTAGTACTTCTAAAGCCCACTTCTTCCCCACACTACGAGGGAAAGGGAAAATGTAAAGACTACCATTAAAGCAGCCCAAGCGAGACTTACTATATCCATGTGCATTATGTCCCCTAATCTCTATAAATACGAAGGAATTATTCCATTATCCCTCAGTAATAATAGTGGAATTACTGTCGCAGAGTCAAAAATGGGTTCTACCGAACACTATTGAGAAATCAATCCAATAAATCGATTATGATTTCGAGTTTTTTGGTGATTCAGGCGACACCCGGATTTGAACTGGGGAAAAAGGATTTGCAGTCCCCCGCCTTACCGCTCGGCCATGCCGCCAAAATGATAGAAAATAGATGCAATTTTTTCCGGATTACGGAATTCTTATTGTACTTGCATTTTGACTTCTGTTTTCCTTAATCCTTTTATTTCCTAAAAAAAAAAAGAAATACCCCTTTTGATTGGATTTGATCCATCCCTTTGATTGTATAGTATCTGAAAATACACAATGCTAAAAACATTCTCTCGTTTTTCTATTGAGAAATAAAATGTGTATTTTTCAGACGAGAAATTTGAACCATTGACTCCTTACTTGGAATTCATGAACGATTCTGGGATTTGAATTTCAAATTGTGTTTTCCTAATGACAACATAAAAATTGAAGCAGAACTAATCAGTATTGATATTGATTTTTCAATTAAAAAAGATTTCTCA